GACAACCGTCTTTTTGATTGGTACCGCAGTAGCCCTTTGGTTGGGTATTGGAGCAACATTACCTATTGATAAATCCCTAACTTTAGGTCTTTTTTAAATTGATTCAATTTTGAAATAAAAAAATCACGATGCGTGTATCTAGGGAATAGTCGCCTCAAGGGGAATTTTCCCTAGATACGTTTATACGTTTAGTCAGTTAAATTTTGGATATATTCCGAGTCTGTGTATATGGATTGTGTTAACCATTCAAAACTAATTAAAATTTATGTGAAAAGGTTTTATATTTCTAGAATGTCCACTATATGTTTTACATCTTCTCTGCGAAAATCTTTAATTTTCATAAGGTCTTCTTGACTGTTATTCAAAAGGTCTAATAATGTATTGATATTAGTCTTTTTGAGGCAATTATATACCCTGGGGGGCAATTCTGATTGGTCAATAAAAATAAATTTCAATGCTATTTCTTTTTTCGTTTTCCTTGGTTTAGCCAATCTACCATGAAAATTAAAAAGGGGCAAATATCCTTTGGGTTCATTGTTTTCTAAATGGAAGTTTTCTTCTTCTGCATGTAAAAAGGGAATAAATAAATCAATCAAATTTCGGGAGGCCTCATGAAGTGCTTCTTTAGGAGTTAAACTCCCATTTGTCCATATTTCGAGAAAAAGTATTTCTTGTTTTTCATTTCCATTCACATAAGAATGAATACTATGATTTGCATTTCGAACAGGCATGAATACAGCATCTATAGGATAACTTTCGCTTTGAAAATTATTTGGTGTTTTTATACGATATCCGCGATTCCTCTCGATTTGTAATTCAATACACAAAGTAATTGGCTCTGTTAAGTTAGCTATATGCTGTGTCTTATCAACGATTTCCACGGAAGGTGGTAAGATGATATCGTGTGCAGTTACATATCCAGGACCCTTGACACAAATGGACGCATCACGGGTTCCATACAGATTGCTTCTCAATACAATTTCTTTCAAATTCAGTAAAATTTCATGTACGGATTCTTGAATACCCACTATGGTAGAATATTCATGTGGTATTTTCTCGGATTTTGCGCGTGTGATACATGTACCTTCTATTTCTCCAAGTAAAGCTCTTCGCATCGCAATGCCTATTGTATCAGCTTGTCCTCTCATAAGTGGAGTCAGAAGAAAGCGTCCATAATAAAGACGCTTACTGTCTGCTCTTGATTCCACACACTTCCACTGTAGTGGCCGAGTAGATACTATTATTTTCTCTTGAACCATAGTAATTTTATTTGATCAAATCATTGAATTATTTATTTCTCTTGAAATATCTTCAATGTTTATTTTTATACACGCCTTTTTTTAGGGGACCTGCAGCCGTTATGTGGCATAGGAGTTACATCTCGTATGAAACTTAATAGTATACCACTTCTACGAATAGCCCTTAATGCCGCATCTCTTCCGAGACCCGGGCCTTTTATCATGACTTCTGCTCGTTGCATACCTTGATCTACTACTGTTCGAATTGCGTTTCCTGCTGCGGTTTGAGCGGCAAACGGTGTCCCTCTTCTTGTACCCTTGAATCCACAAGTACCGGCGGAGGACCACGAAATTACCCGCCCACGTACATCTGTAACAGTTACAATAGTATTGTTGAAACTTGCTTGAACATGAATAACTCCCTTTGGTATTCTACGCGTATTTTTACGTGAACCCATATGTCTATTCTTATGTGAACCAATTCTTGGTATAGGTTTTGCCATTTTTTATCATCTCATAAATTTAAGTCAGAGATATATGGATATATCCATTTCATGTCAAAACAGATCCTTTGTTTTTTTTTTTTTTATTTATTTGGACGTTGGGGTACTTTAGATTTATAGAGACTCCCCTTTTTTTCTAAAAATTATCCTTGTCTTTGTTTATGTCTGGGGTTGAAACAAATTACTATAATTCGACCTCGCCTACGGATCAGTCGACATTTTTCACAAATTTTACGGACGGAGGCTCTTATTTTCATATTTGTTATTCCTTAACTTAATTCTGAATCTCTTTATTTTATTGGAAGAAAATAAGTTTCTTGAAATTTTTAATTTTAATTTCGAATTGTATTCGATCTCCATGAAATGAATGTTGAAATTGAGAAAACCTCATAATCACTAATCATTCTAATCTTTGTTTCAGAGTCGATAAATTATACGTCCCCCGGTTGAATCATAATGACTTTACTCAATTTTGACTCTATTTACTGGTAGTAGATGTATAAAAAAATTATGTCGAATCCTTTTTGAAACATAATGTAGAGTCAGATTTTCATTATCTAACCGAACCAAACCAAGAGTATAGCGTTGGGAAGTGATTCAGAAATTAAACCGAAATGAACCTATTTTTGTTCTTTCGCTTGAGGTATCAACTAATGTGGGGGACAAAATAGTAGAAACCCACCTTTTACTCTTGTTTCACAAATATGAAAGTTCTGTATATAATTCGGATATCATAAAGATTACCTACCATATATAGCACAAAATTTCTCCACCGATTCCTTCTAGTCGAGCCTCTCTGTCTGCCATTATACCCTGAGAAGTAGAAAGAATTACAATCCCCATCCCGCCTAAAATTTTCGGGACTCGTTGATAGTTAGAATAGATTCGTAGACCAGGTCGACTGATCCGCTTTAAATTTAAAATAGTTCTATCTGGCCCTTTCCTATTTCTTCTATGTCGTAGGGTTAAAACTAAAAAATATTTGTTGCTTTCCTGATGTTTCCTCGTCTTTTCAATAAAACCTTCTCGTAAAAGGATTTTAACAATGCTTTCAGTGATGTTAGTATATGGTATTCGAACTGTTCTTTTTTTATTCATGTCAGCATTTCGTATATAGGTTAGTAGGTTAGCAATAGTGTCTTTACTCATAATAAACTAAGATTTTTGTTGTCCCCGAATTTTGATATAATCAACATGCTCTTTTGGAATTATTTCTGAATTATTAAGGGCATATACGTGCGACACAACCAATCTACTAATACTAATTAATCAAGTTCATTCAAATACTATAATATAAACAAATACTATAATATAAACAGTAAAACTGTATTATGGCCTCATCTTATAATACTTCAGGTGCTAATGAAACTATTTTAGTGAAATTTAACTGTCTTAATTCCCGGGCAATTGCCCCAAAAATTCGAGTTCCTTTTGGATTACCTTCTTGATCAATAACAACCGCAGCATTGTCATCATATCGTATTATCATACCATTGTTGCGTTTGAGTTCTTTACAAGTACGTACAATTACGGCTCTGATCACTTCTGATCTTTCTAGTGGCGTATTTGGTATTGCTTCCTTGATTACAGCAACAACAACGTCACCAATTTGAGCATATCGTCGATTACTGGCTCCTATAATTCGAATACACATCAATTTTCTGGCTCCGCTGTTATCCGCTACATTCAAATGGGTTTGAGGTTGAATCATATCATTTTTATCTGTTCTTTCAATGCAAACAATGCAAAAGGCGACGTAAAAAAAAAAGAAATATTGTTTTTTCAAAAGAAAAAAATAAACCTGCAATTGTTTTTTTTCGTCCGAAAAACCTCTTTCTTTTGGTTCTACATTCCTATCCTGAAATAATGAATTGAGTTCGTATAGGCATTTTTGATGCCGCTATTGAAATAGCCTTTCTGGCTATATTTTCTGGTACTCCGCTCATTTCATAAAGTATTCTCCCTGGTTTAACGACAGCTACCCAATATTCGGGAGATCCTTTTCCTGAACCCATACGTGTTTCTGTAGGTCTTACTGTAACTGGTTTGTCTGGAAATATGCGTACCCATATTTTTCCGCCGCGGCGTGCATTTCGTGTCATTCCTCTTCGTCCTGCTTCTATTTGTCTAGATGTAATCCAAGCGGGTTCAAGCGCTTGAAGGGCATATCTACCGAAACAAATACAATTACCTCGATAAGATATTCCTTTCATTCTTCCTCTATGGTGTTTACGGAATCGGGTTCTTTTGGGGTTATAGTTGATGGTTATTTATTACTTCCATCTCTACTACAGAACTGGACATGATAGTTTCGTCTCATCCAGCTCCTCGCGAATGAAAGGATTCTAAGATAATATTTATCTATTTATTATCTATTTTCTATTTAATAAATAATATATTGAAAAAAAAAAATAAAATATATTAAATCAAAAGAGTATTTGAAAATCTATTAGAAATTTGTCTATCCTTTTTTTGAGATATAACTAAAAATTCATTCGATTTAGATTTATATAAAATTCGTTTTATTATAATTATAAGGTTTAACGAATCTTTATTTTGTTTTTCCTTTTATTAGCATATTGGATCGACTGCAATTTTTAAATCCGAAAAATAAAAATTTTCGCGGGCGAATATTTACTCTATTTAATATTATATTCAGTTTTATAGGATTAGTTCATGACATGACTTTTCATAATAAATGAATTGGGTCCTAGTTCGTTCCGCCATCCTACCCAATGAATCATTAGGATTCGTTTTCAATAGAATCTTATGCAATCACGGGTTCTGTCGTTCTCATCGCTTCGCGATTAATGGTTAGGTCTAACTTCTACAACGGAGCCCTTATATTAAATTTGTTCTTGAGTCAATCCTCTTAGTCTTTATTGACTCGGGGCTCTTTATTTTTTTATTGTTATAGAACAATTTTGTTTAATTAGGGATCAATTAGTATTAATGCTTTATGAGATGAATTATTGACCTTACATATTAGGAATTCTATATTCTATATCATTAATTTTTTATTTTTTTTCTCTCTTTCTCTCACCGTTCCATTTATCCACATACTTTACTTTATATTGTTATTTTTTCACAACTCATAATCAAATTGGTTTTTTTTATAAAAAACATTTCAGTTGCTACAATGATATGACCAATATATCATATCTCGACTGGTTCTTTATTATCCAGATAATGCGAAACGATGAGTTGGTTATTAGTTCATACTATGGGCTGGTCTTTTTTTTTTGACTATAACCCTAAA